CTATATACGAGTCATCCCCGCGCTTTTTTTTTTATTTCATTAATTGAATTTCGTTTGTTTATGTTTAAAGCGAAGTTCCTTAAAAACCTCTGCCTTCCTTGAAATATCATGAACAGTTCCTGTAGGTTGAGCGCCTTTTTCAAGGAAATATAGAATAGCAGGAACATTTGAATAAGTTTGATTCTTTATCGGATCATAAAAACCAACTTTCCGAAGAGCTCTTCCTTCTCTTCGGGATCGAACATCAATTGCAACGATTCGATAGACGGCTCATTGGGATAGATGTAGATGAACAATACCCCCCCCTAGAAACGTATAAGAAGTTTTCTCCTCGTACGGCTCAAGAAAAAATGATTTCAAGTTATGTCTATGTATAGAATTAGAATGGCAACTAGATCCATAAAATCATCAAATCAATTAGACTATGATTTAAGTCCTTTTTCTTTCCTAAAAAAATGTGTACTCATAACTCAAGTTGGATAACTCTCAAATAGCTCAAATAAAATCCTTAAGCATTTCGTTTATTGAGTGGTCTCTAACCCCCTTCCTTCTTGTCTCGTTTAGAATCTTGTTTTTATTCTTCATTCTGATTTAGTTGTTGAGACAATTGAAAATGGTGTTTCCTTGTTCCAGGATCCTTTATCTTTTCTTTGAATCATTGGGTTTAGACATTACTTCGGTGATCCTTAATCCTTTCAAAATGGCAGCAACATACCTTTTTTTGTGATTTCTTTCTATCAAAGAATCATAAGAACGGTTGATTCCCGCGTGTTACACTTTTGATCGAAACAGTTTTACCAAGTCCAACAAATTTTCCTTTTTTTTTGAAACTTTCTCAAATTGAATCCTTTCGATTTCTATATCGAAGATATACTTACGAAGTTGTTCCAACTTATTCATTGGCACTAACCCTAGACCCTTGCCCCTTGAGAAATGAATCAATACTTTCTACTCGAGCTCCATCATGTACTATTTATATTACAACCCAACAAAAAACTGGGGGGGTTCTAGTCGAACAGAACAAAGGATGTCGAGCCAAGAGCACTTTCATTCCTAATAAAATGGCGGATTCTTACATCCACAGCTGATCATGTCCTTCAAGTCGCACGTTGCTTTCTACCACATCGTTTCAAACGAAGTTTTACCATAACATTCCTCTAGTTTGGAACCAGTATGTAATTGATTCAATTATGGAATCATGAATAGTCATTGGTTCTGTCGGTAAATAGTAATCTATACTTTTGTCCTTCTATATGACTACGGATGGGTAGCTATTTTCTGAAAAAGTCTCAGCAATAATTAATTAATCCCCATATTTAGAAATGCAAGATTTTTTTCTATTTAATTAACACGAATAAATGAGTTTTTTTTAATCTCCATCTTCGAGTGACTCGATAGGATAGATTCGCCAATCTCACACTTCTTCGAATATCAAGGACTCATAAGAAGTCATTAAAAAAAAATATTTTTTAATTAAAAAATTTGCCTACTTCCACATCATTATTTAAATAATGTTTTTGAGTAAGTACCACATTTTTTTAATCATCATAAGAAAGATCAATCTATGTTTCTTTTCGAATTGAACCACCAATGATTTAAAACAAATAGATAGATTAAAAAAGAAATCCAATTTCTGATGGAATGGATAAAATTGATTCAATTGTGGATAAAAAAGATTGATATATAAGAGAACGTTATTCTTTCATCTGATTGCTAAAATAAGAATCGTAAGACTATAGGATTCCATATTTATCAGATAAACTGATAAACTGACCAATTGTCAAAGGGATCACAAATCTTTTTCACAAAAATAGAAACACCGTTGTTACTGAAATAGAACGATAACAATACATACATAGTATTTGACTTGAGGTTCATTAAGTTTTCTGTATCCATAAAATAAATAAAATGAAATAGAATGTATGAATGACCCCCCGCCTCGAATGTTCCAGCGATTTACAACTATTTTCATAAAAGCCAAAGAAAAAATGTCTAAAAACGAGGTTCAAAGAAAATAGATCTATTACATATGTAATTTAGTCGATCGTTTGTTAGTGAGATTCATACAGATACAATACAGATATTAAAATGGATACCTTTCGTTGCTGATTAAGTTCTATCCACCCCCCAGGATGATCAATCATAAATTAAATAAAAAAAGGATCCTCTTTTACGGGATGCTAGAGGAGATAGTATAGGTACAAAGCCAAACAAAATCGGTCCAGATTAAGTCGTTGTTCCTATTTTTTATTTTATCCCAACACCTGGTGGCTTAATCCCGTTGATTGAATTCAATTAGTACCAAGAAACCCCTCTAGTTTGAATAAAATAAAGTAGGACGGCCTTTCATTGTATACCCCTCCCTCTGATATTCATATTGAAGTTAATTACTTAGAAAACCCATATCTATTTGAATTTTCAATGATGCCGAAATACGAAAGAAAAGCCCCTATATTCCCTATTTCTTATTCCCCCTCTCTTATTCCCTCTCCCTTAAAAC